GGAGAAATACGGTCGGGCGGCGCTAATTCGAATCCCTCGGGCAAAATAAGAACAGCACCCACATTTAACCCTCCCTTTTTCCCATTACCAAGAACTTGTTTCAGTTGCATATCATAAGGAATTCGAAGAACTGCTTCAAATACAGTATCGGGAAGCACAGCTTGGGGAACTTCAATATCCACGGGCTTATTAGCTAAATGGCAATTGGCACATACAATTCGTCCGGTTGCTTCTCGTGGGTTTTCATAACCCTGCTGCGCAAAAATGGGATATGCATTTGAAATAGATGTCCGAGTTATTACGTATATCATGATCGATACAGAAATCGATCGAATCATCTGTTCCTTTACCCAAGAAAAAGTATTTCTATTTTCCATATCCAATCGCAGATCCCAGAATTTCTACAATAAATTAGATAGGTAGCTAAGCTAATCTAGTTCCCTATACACGAGTCTGTTGTCATTCTACTGCAACAGTTGTACTGGAATGATGAATACCTTGAACAGGTAGAAATAGAAAGAATTTTGCTAAAATGGAAAAGGGCTTTCTTTCTAAAGGAAGAAAGATGCTAATTTGATTAATATCAGGAAATCAAATGAGTTTATGCTTCACTAATTGAATGATAAATGACTACAAGCGAAGGAGATAGACGGTTTAAAGAAAAAAAGATCCAAAATTTAAAACATGTATCTAGAATCACTGGAAAACTACAAACAAAAATAGTGAAAATTAGCTCATTAGGAGCCCATCCAAGATCGTTGTAGACCCAACGAATTAGTAGTTCCCAACCGCGGGTGGAGTGAAATCCAACAAAAAAATCAGTAACTAAAAGAATCAAAAAAGCTTTTATTGAGTCATTTAAGTTATAGAAGAATTCCTGAACCCAAGAATTCAAAATGACAAGTTCCTCTTTACCCAGAAAAAAAGAACCACTTAGAATAGCCAAACAGATTATATTTGTCGAGAAATGCAAAATGATATGGAGATGATCCTCATTATCTATTTTGACCAATTGTATTATTTCCTTGTGTATTCCTATAGGAGGTTTTTGTACATGTGTCTTCGGTTTCTCTTTTATCATTTCGTCCAAGAGAAAAAGTTCTTCTAATTCTATGAATCTTTCTAGAACCTTTTTCTCTTGAATATCAGTTAAGAGAGTTTCAGATTGCCTGGTATTCCACCAATTCTTAATCCAAAGTTCCAGACATTTGTTAAAAGAGAAAGAGACTCCCCAGGGCAAAAGTACGATAAATACAAGATATAGGAAAGAAGGCAATGCTTTCTTTTTTTTCATTTTTGATCTGTAAATTGAGTTGTTAATGAATCTGCTTCATTCGCTGACTCTATTTCATTCGCTGACTCTATATGATATTTCTTTTTATTTGAAGCAAAAATTCTATAACAAGGTTTGAGACCTTGTATCTATTCCTCTTTTTTGTATACTAGTGGAATTTCATTGCATTGGGTTCTTTCTTAGATCTAGATGGAGTGGAATAGAGAAATAGAATAAAAAAAAAAGCCCTTTCGGATGAAAATGGAAGAATATTATACCATATATCTCACTTGGACAAAACAAATTAGAAGCAATTTTCTCTTATCCTCGTTTGTTCCTTTCTTTAGATAAATACTCAAAAATCTCCTTACAATAACGAATCCAATTCATTCAATTCATTTCAAAAAAATTAAATCGGTATTCAAAATACTTCAATTGGTACGCGCAAGAAATAGGCCAATTCGGCAGCTTTTTGTTCAATTTCTCGTGGAGTAAAAAACTTCTCATCAGTACGAGTCAAGGGAATGACCCCCTGGCCCCGGATTTCCATATAAAGGATACGACGAGGATAAAGACCCTCTTTAACCTGAATTCTAATTGATTGGATATCCCGCATAAGGAATCGAAGGAAGACGCGACGTTTTATTCCAGGGAATCCCCAACGAAAAATGCACACTATTCCCTCTTTTCTATCGAATCGGTCATAACCACTGCCTACATTCCACAAAATAGTGCACCACAAGTAGGAGCTAATGAATAGGCCCGCGATTCCGTAGAAAGACATCACGACCCCCTGTGGAAAAAAAAGAATTTGTTGAGATGGAAGTACAGATATCATATTCTTACCAAGATAACTGGAAGCCCCAACCGATAAAAATCCTAGTGAACCTAGAAAAAGAATACAGGCCCAGAAAAAATTACCTCTTTTTCGAGAACCTTTTAGAAGTTCTATCCATATGTGTTCTGATCGCCAATTCATATTAGATATACTAAATCCAGCAGCGGTCGATTGAAATTGAGAGAATAAGCTAAATAATTTTGACTTTACTTTTTTTGATTCTGAAATCGCCTTCAGTAACTAGTACTCCTGTGAAATAATTGGTTAGATACATTGACTTTCTATTCAAAAAATATCTGTTGATCCACTTAAAATAAAACTCGCTATACCCGGCTCCGCATATGCATGCATTTATGCTCGTAGCCTATATCCGCATCCATAGCCGTTTTTCATTTTTCATTTGTGTGTAGAAAGAGCCACATACCCTACCATATTATATTACTTACACTAAAAAATATCTGTATTATGATCCTGCGTGGAAATACATTGAGAAAATTCGGCCCCATTGGTTCTAGACAATCTTATTTTTCTGCACATAAAGAAATAAAGAAGCCATTGCAATTGCCGGAAATACTAAGCCTACTAAAGGCACGAAAATAGAAGGTAAGTTAAAATCCGTCATAGAATAGGTGTCTCAATTCAAATTTACTATTTCTATCTATTCGAAAAATATCTTAAGATTCTTATAATATAATTAAGTATATCTATTATAAGGAATATTGACTATTGTATTTTTTAGTTTGCAAAATAAAGATTTTTTATAGAATACTATAGAATACTAAAGTATTCTATAAAAAAAAATGAATGGAATGGATAATAAGAAAATTGCAAAAAAGGAGATTAAAAAGATTTGATTTTTCTTTTCCCGTCCTCATGGCCTTTCTATCCTTCTAATCGAACTTGAAATTGGATTCAAAAGAAAGCGATTGTGAAAATGAAATACCTCTTTCAGAATACCCTTTTAAATTTGAAAAGGTCTCAGTACGACTTTTAGTCGAATGCGCCCATTTCGAATCCTAAATCAGTTTCGTCTACCTACTTCCACATGCAATACTTCTTCAACCACTCTCGGACCCCCACAAACGCAAGATGCGCGTCAGGTTTTGAAATAAGGATATCCCCCAACCCCAGTATACCGAAACTCGCTCTTATCCTATCCCACCGGTTGTAAGGATTCATACATAGGGCTTTTTAGTTGATTGATAGTGCCGTAAAGTTGAAGCTTTTTTAGACTTTTTTATTAAGCTGTAATTTCCTTCCTGCATACGTGCTCCTCTATCCTCTAGAAGCTCATACAATAATGCGCGGTAAAGGCGGAAAAATAGCATACTCAATCAAAATCAAAGGGCAAATTCTCTTACCTACTACAGATCTCATACTACCCCCTTAGACTTTTTAAGGCGATATACCACCCAAAGGGTATGAAAATGCCGGGTGGAGTTAGCTTTTCGACGAAAACCCGTCCCGTGCAGCGAAGTCCTGTTAGTAAGACCCCGCGCAAGACACAAGAATGGATTATAGAAGAATATTATTCCGAATACTCCTCCGGACGCGTATAGTAGCATTGCGATTCCTAATCTTTTTTCATTGATTCTTTCCCAATAAATAAAGATTTTTTCTGTAAATACTGCGTATTTGATTCCATTATCATATGATAATACTATATTTGTATTTTTTTATTGTATTATACCTTTATATATTCTAAATATATAGAATAGAGGAATCTCGATTTGTCAAGTCTCATGATCGTATCAAGATCTATTTTTATTCGGCTCAATCTTAAAAAAAAGATTGAGCCGAGTTTAATTGCAATCAATTAGAAGAATAAAGAAGAATTACTGCATTTCGTAACTGCTTTTTTCTCTTTCTATTTCGCTTCTTTTTTATTTAGACCTTCTTTATATCTAGTTTTATCTACTTATCTAGTTTATCTACCGGCTCGAACTCGAATTTGATCGCCTTCCATATTTCACAAGCTGCGGCTAGTTCAGGACTCCATTTGGTAGCTGCTCGGATAATTTCATTACCTTCACGAGCAAGATCGCGCCCTTCGTTACGAGCTTGTACACAAGCTTCTAAAGCCACCCGATTAGCTACTGCACCAGGTGCATTTCCCCAAGGATGTCCTAAAGTTCCTCCACCAAATTGTAATACGGAATCATCTCCAAAGATTTCGGTCAGAGCTGGCATATGCCAAACATGAATACCCCCTGAAGCCACCGGTATAACACCTGGCATAGATACCCAGTCCTGAGTGAAAAAGATACCGCGAGCACGATCTTTTTCAATAAAATCATCGCGCAATAAATCAACAAAACCTAAAGTCATTTCGCGTTCCCCTTCTAACTTACCTACTACTGTACCGGCGTGGACATGATCTCCCCCAGACATACGCAATGCTTTAGCTAATACACGAAAATGCATACCATGATTTTTCTGTCTATCAATAACTGCATGCATTGCCCGGTGAATGTGAAGAAGTAGGCCATTGTCGCGGCAATAATGAGCCAAAGTAGTATTTGCGGTGAATCCCCCAGTTAAGTAGTCATGCATTACAATAGGAGCCCCTAATTCCCTCGCAAATATAGCTCTCTTCATCATTTCTTCGCATGTACCTGCAGTCGCATTCAAGTAATGCCCCTTGATTTCACCGGTTTCGGCCTGTGCTTTATAAATTGCTTCGGCACAAAAGACAAAACGGTCCCTCCAGCGCATAAATGGTTGTGAGTTTACGTTTTCATCATCTTTGGTAAAATCAAGTCCACCGCGTAGACACTCATAACACGCTCTACCGTAATTTTTTGCGGATAATCCCAATTTTGGTTTAATAGTACATCCCAAAAAAGGACGGCCGTACTTGTTCAACTTATCCCTTTCAACTTGGATACCATGAGGCGGACCTTGGAAAGTTTTTGAATAAGTAGGGGGAATTCGCAGATCCTCCAGACGTAGAGCGCGTAGGGCTTTGAAACCAAATACGTTACCCACAATGGAAGTAAACATGTTAGTAACAGAACCCTCTTCAAATAGGTCTAATGGATAAGCTACATAAGCGATATATTGATTTTCCTCCCCAACAACGGGCTCAATGTGATAGCATCGCCCTTTGTAACGATCAAGACTGGTAAGTCCATCAGTCCAAACAGTTGTCCATGTACCAGTAGAAGATTCGGCAGCTACTGCAGCCCCTGCTTCTTCGGGCGGAACCCCGGGCTGAGGAGTTACTCGGAATGCTGCCAAGATATCAGTATCCTTGGTTTCATACTCCGGGGTGTAATAAGTCAATTTATAATCCTTAACACCAGCTTTAAATCCAACACTTGCTTTAGTTTCTGTTTGTGGTGACATAAGTCCCTCCCTACAACTCATGAATTAAGAATTCTCACAACGACAGGGTCTACTCGATATGGATTAGGCGTAAATGAAACCTTTGCAAAAATCTTTTAAAACAAAAAGGGTATTCAATTAATATCAACTCATTAAAGAAAATGGAGGGCATGCTTAAGTTAATGAATATGTTTCATTCATATATAAGGCGTACACCCTGTGTATGTTCTATCCTATAGGAATTCTACTATAGGAATTCGATAGGAATTGAGTTGTTGTTATGGTAAGTTAACATGGTTCGTTATTAAACCATGGATTTGATTCACCAAATCCATCATTATTGTATACTCTTTGATAGATATAGCGCAACCCAAATCAATCCCTAATCCTTATTTTACAAGTTCTTAATAGGCCCCTTTCTTATTTTGAATGTAAATACCTAAATACTAAGAAAATTCTCTGTTGACAGCAATCTATGCTTCACAGTAGTATATATTTTGTATATCGAAGTCCTAGATAGGAAAGTAGAGTAGGGACAGATCCTCCACAAAAGGCGAAATGTATATGAAAAAAAAGATTGATTGAACTTTCCAACGGACTCATTCCATGAGTAAACGATTGAATGGGATTCGCTTGGGCAACGAAATCAAGTCCTCGTCCCCCTTTCTCTCTTATTGAATTAACTAATTCATTTCCTTTTGACTTTTGGATTTTTGGCTATTTTTTTGGATTTGATTTGGCATTATTCAACAAGAAAAAATTCGACAAATTCCTTTTTTTTTTGAAAATTATGTGATAATTATGAGAACCAATCCTACTACTTCTCGTCCCGGGGTTTCCACAATTGAAGAAAAAAGCACAGGGCGTATCGATCAAATTATTGGACCCGTGCTGGATATCACTTTTCCCCCGGGCAAGTTACCTTATATTTATAACGCTTTGGTAGTCAAGAGTAGAGACACTGCCGGTAAGGAAATTAATGTGACTTGTGAGGTACAACAATTATTAGGAAATAATCGAGTTAGAGCTGTAGCTATGAGTGCTACAGACGGGTTGATGAGAGGATTGGAAGTGATTGACACGGGAGCTCCTCTCAGTGTTCCAGTCGGTGGAGCTACTCTCGGACGAATTTTCAACGTTCTTGGGGAACCTATTGACAATTTGGGTCCTGTAGATATTAATGCAACATTCCCTATTCATAGATCTGCGCCTGCCTTTATCGAGCTAGATACGAAATTATCCATCTTTGAAACAGGTATTAAGGTGGTCGATCTTTTAGCTCCTTATCGACGTGGAGGAAAAATAGGATTATTTGGGGGGGCTGGAGTAGGTAAAACAGTACTCATCATGGAATTAATCAACAACATTGCTAAAGCTCATGGAGGCGTATCCGTATTTGGCGGAGTAGGGGAACGGACTCGTGAAGGAAATGATCTTTATATGGAAATGAAGGAATCCGGAGTAATTAATGAAAAAAATTTGGAGGAATCAAAGGTAGCTCTAGTCTATGGTCAAATGAATGAACCGCCGGGAGCTCGTATGAGAGTTGGTTTAACTGCCCTAACTATGGCAGAATATTTCCGAGATGTTAATAAGCAAGACGTGCTTCTATTCATCGATAATATCTTTCGTTTTGTTCAAGCAGGATCGGAGGTATCCGCCTTATTAGGGAGAATGCCCTCCGCAGTGGGTTATCAACCTACTCTTAGTACAGAAATGGGTTCTTTGCAAGAAAGAATTGCTTCTACAAAAAAGGGATCCATAACTTCGATCCAAGCAGTTTATGTACCTGCGGACGATTTGACCGACCCTGCTCCTGCCACAACATTTGCACATTTGGATGCTACTACCGTACTTTCCAGAGGATTAGCTTCCAAGGGTATTTATCCAGCAGTAGATCCTTTAGATTCAACCTCAACTATGTTACAGCCTCGGATCGTTGGCAACGAACATTATGAAACTGCGCAAAGAGTTAAGGAAACTTTACAACGTTACAAAGAACTTCAGGACATTATCGCAATTCTTGGGTTGGATGAATTATCAGAGGAGGATCGTTTAACTGTAGCAAGAGCACGAAAAATTGAACGTTTCTTATCACAACCGTTCTTTGTGGCAGAAGTTTTTACCGGTTCTGCAGGAAAGTATGTTGGTCTTGCAGAAACAATTAGGGGATTTCAACTAATCCTTTCCGGAGAATTAGACGGCCTACCCGAACAAGCTTTTTATTTGGTGGGTAACATCGATGAAGCTAGCACGAAAGCTATAAACTTAGAAGAGGAGAACAAATTGAAGAAATGAAATTAAATCTTTATGTACTAACTCCTAAGCGAATTATTTGGGATTGTGAAGTGAAAGAAATCATTTTATCTACTAATAGTGGCCAAATTGGCGTATTACCAAACCACGCCCCCATTAACACAGCTGTAGATATGGGTCCTTTGAGAATACGCCTCCTCAACGACCAATGGTTAACGGCGGTTCTGTGGAGCGGTTTTGCGAGAATAGTTAATAATGAGATCATCATTTTAGGAAATGATGCGGAACTGGGTAGTGACATTGATCCGGAAGAAGCTCAACAGGCACTTGAAATAGCCGAAGCTAACTTGAGTAGAGCTGAGGGTACGAAAGAGTTGGTTGAAGCGAAGCTAGCTCTCAGACGAGCTAGGATACGAGTCGAGGCTATCAATTGGATTCCCCCATCCAATTGAATACAATCCAATGGTTTAGTTGATACAAAGAAAAAGGGAAGAGGGGTAGAAAAAGTTATTAGATAGCGAAGCGAAGTAAGTCCAATGCTATCTAGTAATTTTTCTACCTACCTACCTACTATTGGATTTGAACCAATGACTCCCGCCGTATGAAAGCAATACTCTAACCACTGAGTTAAGTAGGCAATTTATCACCACAAAGGAAGACCCATTACTTCGATCGATTATAGATCGAATCCTTTTTATAAGCAATACTGCTCCGTTATTGGTATGTTATATAGTAAACAGATCAAAGAGATATCCTCTGGCATTAGAGAATATTCATCTTGACAAGAAATTATCTATATGTTAAGATATCTCTGACAAGGGCTATAGCTCAGTTCGGTAGAGCAACTCGCTTACACGTGCGCCAATGCTTTTCAAGGGAGCTTATTATGCAATGAACATAATTGATCTTATTGCAAAATCAATGTCTTACTTCATGGATTCGAGAGAATAGGAGAACAGTAGCCTGACAAACAGTCGGTTCAGTCCGATTCAGGTGCCAATTCAGGTGCCTAATCAAATAGAACCCTTATTGATTTGCTAGTTGATAAGGTAAATATCCAGCCCACTAAATGCTAGGCGTAATGAGGATAAGGGCCTCCAAAAAACTTCTTTTCGTTCTATGAACTTTAGGGTGTATGAAGTCTCATAGTCAACTCTTGCAGCGGAACGATAGAGACTCCATTTCACTTAGGTTGATTTAATTTAGGCCGGAGGCAGACCTAAGTCAAGGTAATCCTCCTTTGAAACACTTTGGTATTGCTCCTAGATAGATCATAATACAAATAATCAATCAGAGCACAGGGAGCCATCTCATTATCTTTCCGTAAAGAAAAACTATGGTGGACTAACTGATCTTTACATCAGTTGATGAAAGAGCCCAATGCAAAAAAATGCATGTTGGGTCTTTGAAACAGTTCGAATCATTTCGATAATAATCCGTTTGATCTGTTTTACCGAGAAGGTCTACGGTTCGAATCCGTATAGCCCTAATATGTCCTTTTTTTAGATTTTAGGATAGAGATCCTATGTTTCCTTTAGTATAGTTTTCATTTCCTCATTAGTACTTGTTTATAGACTGGACGGTCGCTTGCGCCATAGAATAGAGATAAAAGCATTACCACAGGCTCATTCATCGAAAATCTTAGAGACAGGAAAAGAAAAACGAATTTCTATCAAATCAATAGAAGGAAGGATCCCTTACCTGATTTGAATTCCATCCTCCTTCAAATAGGATATGCTCTAAGTCCCTAGACTTCCCTATAATAACTGCAATGATTTTCTCCATCTTGCGAATTCCTACTTTGTTTGAAGTATATTACTTTGCTTATATATACATTATCTAAATCATTATCTAAATCGATCTACTTTAAATAAAATCCAAAAATAAAGAAAGAGTAAATAAGAAAACAGAATATTCTGTCTCATAGTTCTGAAATAGAGTTCTTTATTTTTATAGTATTACTCCTCATTAGGCTGCATACATTAGTCATCCTATCTTAATTAGGTTCTAATTTCTAATTAGAAATAGAATGGAAATCAAAAAGAAAGGGAGTCGGGATTCCATTGGATGAATCTTTAAAGAAGACAGGGCACAGAGGAAACAAAGGCTAAACTAAGTGCTTTGGTTTGAGCAAAACGGATTCTTGTTTCACCGAGGAAAAGAGATAAGTTCTGGATAAATTGACAACGCTGACTTGAATTGACTAATTCAGTTCCGCCTATTCCACATTAATGGGAGTACATTTATGTTTCTGCTTCACGAATATGATATTTTTTGGACATTTCTAATAATAGCAAGCCTTATTC